GCTAGCGTAGTTTAATTAAAGCATAACACTGAAGATGTTAAGACGGGCCCTAGAAAGCCCCGCAAGCACAAAGGTTTGGTCCTGACTTTACTGTCAGCTCTAGCTAGATTTACACATGCAAGTATCCGCCCCCCTGTGAGAATGCCCTTAATACCCTTATTGGGAACAAGGAGCTGGTATCAGGCACACACTAAACGTAGCCCCCGACACCTTGTTTAGCCACACCCCCAAGGGAATCCCGCAGTGATAAATTTTAAGCCATAAGTGAAAACTTGACTTAGTTAAAGATAAAAGAGCCGGTAAAACTCGTGCCAGCCACCGCGGTTATACGAGAGGCTCAAGTTGACAGACAACGGCGTAAAGTGTGGTTAGGGAAACTCTCTAACTAAAGCGGAATCTCCTCATAGCTGTTATACGCTTCCGAGGAAGTGAACCCCAACTACGAAAGTGGCTTTATTAGACCTGAACCCACGAAAGCTAAGAAACAAACTGGGATTAGATACCCCACTATGCTTAGCCTTAAACATTGATAGTTTACTACATTAAACATCCGCCTGGGAATTACGAACACTAGTTTAAAACCCAAAGGACTTGGCGGTGCTTAACATCCACCTAGAGGAGCCTGTTCTAGAACCGATAATCCCCGTTCAACCTCACCCCCCCTAGCTTTTTCCGCCTATATACCACCGTCGCCAGCTTACCCTGTGAAGGACTAATAGTAAGCACAATCGGCACAGCCCAGAACGTCAGGTCGAGGTGTAGTGCATGGGAGGGGAAGAAATGGGCTACATTCGCTGTAACTCAGCGAACACGAATAATACATTGAAACATGTAATTGAAGGAGGATTTAGCAGTAAGTGGAAAGTAGAGCGTTCCGCTGAAGCCGGCTCTTAAGCGCGCACACACCGCCCGTCACCCTCCCCGAGCAACTGGACCTGAAATTTTCTTAAACCCTTACAACCGCGAAGGAGAGGAAAGTCGTAACATGGTAAGCGTACCGGAAGGTGCGCTTGGTCAAACCAGAGCGTAGCTAAATTAGAAAAGCATCTCCCTTACACTGAGAAGTCATCCGTGCAAACCGGATCGCCCTGACGCCTACTAGCTAGCCCCACTAATCAAGCTCAACAAACAAATATAAATAAACCCAAAAACACTTATAACTTATTAAACAAAACATTTTTCCTCCTTAGTATGGGAGACAGAAAAGGATAACTAAGGGCGCAATAGAAAAAGTACCGCAAGGGAAAGCTGAAAGAGAGATGAAATAGACCAGTGAAGCCAAAAAAAGCAGAGATTATTCCTCGTACCTTTTGCATCATGATTTAGCCAGCACCCTCAAGCGAAGTGAACTTCAGTTTGAAACCCCGAAACTGTGTGAGCTACTCCAAGACAGCCTATTAATAGGGCAAACCCGTCTCTGTGGCAAAAGAGTGGGAAGAGCTTCGAGTAGGGGTGACAGACCTATCGAACTCAGTTATAGCTGGTTGCTCGGGAATTGGATAAAAGTTCAGCCTCATGGCTTCTCCATTCATCCACCAGTAAACACCGAATGATTAAAAGAAACCCTGAGAGTTAGTCAAAAGGGGTACAGCCCTTTTGAACAAAGACACAACTTTTCTAGGAGGATAAAGATCATAATTTTTAAGGCGAAATGTTCCGGTGGGCCTAAAAGCAGCCATCCTAATAGAAAGCGTTAAAGCTCGAACATATTTATTAACCTCCCCATATCCTGATATCCTTATCTTACTCCCCTAACTGTACCGAGCCTCCCCCATGTACACATGGGGGCGACCCTGCTAGAATGAGTAATAAGAGAGCCCAACCCTCTCTCCCCGCACATGTGTAAATCGGAACGGACCCACCACCGAACAATAACGGCCCCAAACAAAGAGGGAACAGGACAAACGTAAAAACGCTCAAACTAGAAAATCGTCCCGACTATTACCGTTAACCCTACACTGGTGTGCTAACTGGGAAAGACTAAAAGAAAGAGAAGGAACTCGGCAAACTTTTCTAAGCCTCGCCTGTTTACCAAAAACATCGCCTCTTGCAAAACCAAAGAATAAGAGGTCCCGCCTGCCCGGTGACTATATGTTTAACGGCCGCGGTATTTTGACCGTGCGAAGGTAGCGTAATCACTTGTCTTTTAAATGGAGACCTGTATGAATGGCATAACGAGGGCTTAACTGTCTCCTCTTTCCAGTCAATGAAATTGATCTCCCCGTGCAGAAGCGGGGATAAACACATAAGACGAGAAGACCCTATGGAGCTTTAGACACCAAGACAGATCATGTTAAGCACCCCCTGATAAAGGCCTGAACTTAGTGACCCCCTGTCCTAATGTCTTCGGTTGGGGCGACCATGGGGCAACACAAAACCCCCATGTGGAATGGGAGAACAACCCCAGTATATTATTTTCCCATACTCCCAGAAGCAAGAGCCACAACTCTAGCTAACAGAACTTCTGACCTTTCATGATCCGGCTTTCGCCGATCAACGGACCAAGTTACCCTAGGGATAACAGCGCAATCCCCTTTTAGAGCCCATATCGACAAGGGGGTTTACGACCTCGATGTTGGATCAGGACATCCTAATGGTGTAGCCGCTATTAAGGGTTCGTTTGTTCAACGATTAAAGTCCTACGTGATCTGAGTTCAGACCGGAGTAATCCAGGTCAGTTTCTATCTATGAAGCTAATCTTTTCTAGTACGAAAGGACCGAAAAGAAGAGGCCTATACCTCAGGCATGCCTCACCCTTACCTAATGAAGCCATCTAAAATAGGCAAGAGGGAGCACCCCTAATGCCTAAGAGAACGGCATGTTAGAGTGGCAGAGCCCGGTATATTGCAAAAGGCCTAAGCCCTTTAAACAGAGGTTCAAGTCCTCTCCCTAACTATGATTACAGCACTAATTACCCACTTGCTTAACCCCCTGGCCTTCATCGTTCCCGTCCTTTTAGCTGTTGCCTTCCTTACTTTAATCGAACGAAAAGTCCTAGGCTACATGCAACTACGAAAAGGTCCTAACGTGGTAGGACCCTACGGACTTCTTCAGCCCATCGCCGATGGCGTAAAACTTTTCATTAAAGAACCCATCCGACCATCCACTTCTTCTCCAGTTCTGTTTCTTCTAGCACCTATACTAGCTTTGACGCTAGCTCTTACACTCTGAGCCCCTATGCCCCTTCCCTACCCAGTAGCCGACCTAAACCTCGGAATCCTATTCATTCTAGCCCTTTCAAGCCTCGCAGTATACTCAATCCTAGGCTCAGGCTGAGCATCAAATTCAAAATACGCTCTAGTAGGGGCCCTCCGAGCCGTAGCCCAAACCATTTCATATGAGGTCAGCCTAGGGCTTATCCTCCTAAACATTATTATCTTTACAGGGGGCTTCACTCTCCAAACCTTTAACACCGCACAAGAAAGCGTCTGACTTGTCCTACCCGCATGACCCCTTGCTGCTATATGATACATCTCCACATTAGCCGAAACTAACCGAGCCCCCTTCGATCTTACTGAAGGTGAATCAGAACTAGTCTCAGGCTTTAATGTAGAGTACGCCGGGGGCCCATTCGCCCTATTTTTCCTAGCCGAATACGCCAACATCCTTTTAATGAACACTCTTTCGGCCACTCTGTTCCTAGGAGCCTCCCACATCCCTACCCTTCCGGAACTTACCGCCATGAACCTCATGACCAAGGCAGCTCTCCTCTCAATTGTATTCCTTTGAGTCCGAGCATCCTACCCTCGATTCCGATACGACCAACTTATGCACCTTATCTGGAAAAACTTCCTCCCCCTCACCCTAGCACTTGTCATCTGACACTTAGCGCTTCCCATTGCATTTGCAGGTCTCCCCCCTCAACTGTAAACTCAAGGAGCTGTGCCTGAAGTAAAGGGCCACTTTGATAGAGTGAATTATGGGGGTTAAAGTCCCCCCAACTCCTTAGAAAGAAGGGATTTGAACCCTACCTGAAGAGATCAAAACTCTTAGTGCTTCCACTACACCACTTCCTAGCAGGGTCAGCTAAATTAAAGCTCTTGGGCCCATACCCCAAACATGTAGGTTAAAATCCTGCCTCTGCTAATGAACCCTTACATTTTAGCTGTAATACTATTTGGCCTCGGATTAGGAACAACAATTACGTTCGCAAGCTCCCACTGGCTCCTCGCCTGAATGGGCCTAGAAATTAACACCCTAGCCATTATTCCCCTAATGGCCCAACACCACCACCCCCGAGCCGTTGAAGCAACCACAAAATATTTCCTTACGCAAGCTACAGCCGCCGCCATACTCCTATTTGCAAGCACAACTAACGCCTGACTAACAGGCCAATGAGATATCCAGCAAATAACCCACCCTGTACCAACTACAATAATTACCCTCGCTTTAGCCCTCAAAATTGGCCTGGCCCCTATACACTCTTGATTACCTGAGGTTCTTCAAGGCCTAGATTTAACCACAGGCCTAATCTTGTCTACATGACAAAAGCTTGCCCCTTTCGCCCTATTCCTCCAGCTCCAACCCAACAACCCCACCCTTTTGATTATCTTAGGTGTCTCATCAACCCTGATCGGAGGCTGAGGTGGCCTGAACCAAACGCAACTGCGAAAGATCCTAGCATACTCCTCAATCGCCCATTTAGGCTGAATAACCCTTATTATCCAATTTTCCCCCTCCCTAACCTTGCTAACCCTGCTCACTTACTTCGTCATGACTTTCTCAACCTTCCTTGTCTTCAAGATTAATAAAGCAACGAACGTTAATTCATTGGCAATCTCCTGAACTAAGACACCAGTCATCACCTCCTTAACCCCCCTAATCCTACTCTCGCTAGGGGGCCTGCCCCCTCTTACGGGCTTCATGCCAAAATGACTTATTCTCCAGGAGCTTGCAAAACAAGATCTTCCCCTTCTGGCTACTGTAGCCGCACTTACCGCCCTACTAAGCCTATACTTCTACCTCCGACTGTCCTATGCTATAACCCTGACAATGTTCCCAAACAATCTTGCAGGTACGGCCCCCTGACGGTTCCAGTCCCCTCAACTAAGCCTCCCTCTAGCCATTTCCACGTCTGCCACAATCCTCCTCCTCCCCCTCACGCCAACCATCCTGGCCCTCCTCACCCCTTAGAGACTTAGGATAGCACCAGACCAAGAGCCTTCAAAGCCCTAAGCGGGAGTGAAAATCTCCCAGTCCCTGTTAAGACTTGCGGGACACTAACCCACATTAACTGCATGCAAAACAGACGCTTTAATTAAGCTAAAGCCTTACTAGACAGGCAGGCCTCGATCCTGCAAAATCTTAGTTAACAGCTAAGCGCCCAAGCCAGCGAGCATCTGTCTACTTTTCCCCGCCTAACCTTTACAAAATAGGCGGGGAAAAGCCCCGGCAGGGAATTAGCCTGCTTCTTAAGATTTGCAATCTTATATGTAAAACACCTCAGAGCTTGGTAAGAAGAGGATTCAAACCTCTGTCTATGGGGCTACAATCCACCGCTTAAAACTCAGCCATCCTACCTGTGGCAATCACGCGCTGATTTTTCTCAACCAATCACAAAGATATCGGCACCCTTTATCTAGTATTTGGTGCTTGAGCCGGAATAGTGGGGACAGCTTTAAGCTTACTCATCCGAGCAGAACTTAGTCAACCTGGCGCCCTTCTAGGGGACGACCAAATTTACAACGTAATCGTTACGGCCCACGCCTTCGTAATGATTTTCTTTATAGTAATACCAATTATGATCGGAGGCTTCGGAAACTGACTTATTCCCCTAATGATCGGAGCCCCTGATATAGCATTCCCCCGAATAAATAACATGAGTTTCTGACTTCTCCCTCCTTCTTTCCTCCTCCTTCTAGCTTCTTCAGGAGTTGAAGCCGGGGCCGGAACTGGTTGAACCGTATACCCCCCTCTAGCTGGCAATCTAGCTCACGCCGGAGCATCCGTAGACCTAACCATCTTCTCCCTGCATTTAGCCGGGGTCTCATCAATTCTAGGGGCTATTAACTTTATTACAACAATTATTAATATGAAACCCCCTGCAGTATCAATGTATCAAATCCCACTGTTTGTTTGAGCCGTCCTAATTACGGCCGTTCTCCTTCTCCTGTCCCTCCCAGTCCTAGCCGCTGGAATTACAATGCTCCTAACAGACCGAAACCTAAATACTGCCTTCTTTGACCCAGCCGGAGGTGGAGACCCAATTCTTTACCAACACTTATTCTGATTCTTCGGACACCCGGAAGTTTACATTTTAATTCTTCCAGGTTTCGGAATAATCTCCCACATTGTTGCTTACTACGCCGGTAAAAAAGAACCCTTTGGTTATATAGGAATGGTTTGAGCCATGATGGCCATTGGCCTTCTAGGCTTCATCGTTTGAGCCCACCACATGTTTACAGTAGGGATAGACGTAGACACACGTGCATACTTTACTTCCGCCACTATAATTATTGCCATCCCAACTGGTGTAAAAGTTTTCAGCTGACTTGCCACCCTTCACGGAGGAAGCATCAAATGAGAAACACCTATACTATGGGCTCTTGGGTTTATTTTCCTATTCACAGTAGGAGGTTTAACAGGGATCGTCCTTGCAAATTCCTCCTTAGATATTGTTCTCCACGATACATATTATGTAGTAGCCCATTTCCACTATGTCCTGTCAATAGGAGCTGTATTTGCAATTGTCGCTGGCTTTGTCCACTGATTCCCTCTTTTTACAGGCTACACACTGCACGACACATGAACTAAAGCACACTTCGGTGTAATGTTTGTCGGAGTTAATTTAACCTTCTTCCCACAACACTTCCTAGGGCTCGCCGGAATACCTCGTCGATACTCAGACTACCCCGACGCTTACACCCTATGAAATACAATTTCATCTATCGGCTCCCTAATTTCCCTCGTTGCAGTAATTATGTTCCTCTTTATTATTTGAGAAGCATTTGCTGCAAAACGTGAAGTCCTCGCAGTAGAACTAACAGCAACCAATGTAGAGTGACTTCACGGCTGCCCACCCCCTTACCACACATTCGAAGAACCAGCCTTCGTTCAGATTCGCTCTAATTAACGAGAAAGGGAGGAGTTGAACCCCCATAAATTGGTTTCAAGCCAACCACATAACCGCTCTGTCACTTTCTTCATAAGACACTAGTAAAATGCCATTACATTGCCTTGTCAAGGCAAAATTGCGGGTTAAACCCCCGCGTGTCTTGAATCTAATGGCACATCCCTCTCAACTTGGATTTCAAGACGCAGCCTCGCCCCTTATAGAAGAACTCTTACATTTCCACGATCACGCTTTAATAATTGTCTTCCTAATCAGCACACTAGTACTTTACATTATTGTAGCTATAGTAACTGCTAAATTTACAGATAAACTAATTTTAGACTCCCAAGAAATCGAAATTATTTGAACTATCCTTCCAGCCATTATTCTAATTCTAATTGCCCTTCCCTCCCTACGAATTCTTTATCTCATGGATGAAATTAATGACCCCCATCTTACCATTAAAGCCATGGGCCACCAATGATACTGAAGCTATGAGTACACCGACTATCAGGACCTTGGATTTGACTCCTACATAATTCCTACCCAAGACCTTACTCCCGGCCAGTTCCGTCTTTTAGAAGCAGACCACCGAATAGTAATTCCAATAAACTCCCCTATTCGAGTTTTAATCTCCGCCGAAGATGTTCTCCACTCATGAGCTGTTCCCGCACTCGGAGTAAAAGTTGATGCAGTCCCAGGACGACTAAACCAAACCACCTTTATTGTTAACCGCCCAGGAGTATATTATGGCCAATGCTCTGAAATCTGCGGAGCAAACCACAGCTTTATGCCTATTGTAGTAGAAGCCGTTCCTCTAGAACACTTTGAAAACTGAACCTCATCAATAATTGAAGACGCCTCGCTAAGAAGCTAAACCGGTACAAAGCGTTAGCCTTTTAAGCTAAAGATTGGTGACTACCAACCACCCTCAGCGACATGCCTCAACTTAACCCCGCGCCCTGATTCGCCATCCTAACCTTTTCTTGGTTAATTTTCCTCACAATCCTTCCCTCTAAAATTATGTCCCACACATATCCAAACGAACCAACCCCCCAAAGCTCTGAAAAGCCTAAAGTAGAAGCCTGAGTTTGACCTTGGCAATAAGTTTCTTCGACCAGTTCATAAGCCCTGTCTACATGGGTATTCCGCTCATGGCACTTGCCCTAACATTACCTTGAGTTCTTTATCCCACTCCTTCCTCACGATGACTAAACAACCGCCTTCTAACTCTTCAAGGATGGTTTATTAACCGCTTTACACAACAACTTCTCCTGCCTTTAAACCCAGGGGGACACAAATGAGCCACTATATTTGCTTCCTTAATAATCTTCTTGATTACCCTAAATATACTAGGCCTCCTCCCCTACACCTTCACACCAACTACACAACTTTCCCTCAATATAGGCTTAGCAGTACCCCTTTGACTCGCCACGGTAATTATTGGTATGCGAAACCAACCTACCCACGCTCTCGGCCACCTTCTTCCGGAAGGAACCCCAACTCTCCTTATCCCTGTTCTTATTATCATCGAAACAATCAGCCTGTTCATCCGACCTCTGGCCTTAGGTGTACGACTCACAGCTAACCTCACAGCTGGACATCTCCTTATTCAACTCATTGCCACAGCTGCATTCGTACTCCTTCCTCTTATGCCAACTGTAGCAATCCTAACAGCCGTCCTTTTGTTCTTGCTTACACTTCTAGAAGTAGCAGTAGCAATAATCCAAGCTTACGTATTCGTCCTACTTCTAAGCCTATACCTACAAGAAAACGTCTAATGGCCCATCAAGCACACCCTTATCATATAGTCGACCCAAGCCCATGACCTCTTACCGGCGCCGTAGGTGCCCTACTAATAACCTCAGGGTTAGCAATTTGATTTCACTTCCACTCTTCCATTCTAATAACACTTGGCCTCGTCCTTGTTACCCTAACAACAGCCCAATGATGACGAGATGTTGTACGAGAAGGCACATTCCAAGGCCACCATACTCCCCCCGTACAAAAAGGCCTCCGATATGGAATAATCCTTTTCATTACCTCAGAAGTACTCTTTTTCCTAGGCTTCTTCTGAGCTTTCTATCACTCAAGCTTGGCCCCTACCCCTGAACTAGGCGGGTGCTGACCCCCTACAGGAATTACTGCCCTAGATCCATTCGAAGTGCCCCTTTTAAACACCGCCGTTCTCCTTGCTTCTGGGGTAACAGTCACATGAGCCCACCACAGCATTATAGAAGGAAAACGAAAACAAGCAATTCAATCTTTAGCACTAACCATCCTTCTTGGAGGTTACTTCACATGTCTTCAGGCCATAGAATACTATGAAGCCCCATTTACCATTGCAGACGGAGTATACGGCTCTACCTTCTTCGTTGCAACCGGCTTCCACGGCCTCCACGTTATTATTGGTTCTACCTTTTTAGCCGTCTGCTTCCTTCGCCAAGTTCGCCACCACTTCACATCTGACCACCACTTTGGATTCGAAGCAGCCGCCTGATATTGACATTTCGTAGACGTCGTTTGACTCTTCCTTTACGTCTCAATCTACTGATGAGGATCATAATCTTTCTAGTATCAAATAGTATAAGTGACTTCCAATCACCCGGTCTTGGTTAAAGTCCAAGGAAAGATAATGAATTTAGTCACTACTGTAATTGCAATCGCAACTGTTCTGTCAGTTATTCTTGCTATTGTCTCCTTCTGACTCCCCCAAATAAACCCCGATCATGAAAAACTCTCACCTTATGAGTGCGGCTTCGACCCCCTAGGGTCGGCCCGCCTGCCCTTCTCCCTTCGATTCTTCCTGGTTGCCATTCTCTTCCTTCTTTTTGACCTAGAGATCGCCCTACTTCTGCCCCTCCCTTGAGGTGACCAATTAGACACACCCATCCTGACATTCCTTTGAGCCTCCCTAGTACTAGCCCTCCTTACCCTGGGATTAATCTATGAATGAATTCAGGGAGGCCTTGAATGGGCTGAATAGGTAATTAGTTTAATCAAAACATTTGATTTCGGCTCAAAAGCTTATGGTTAAAGTCCATAATCACCTACATGACCCCCGTTCACTTTGCCTTCTCATCTACATTCATGTTAGGACTAGCAGGCTTAGCATTCCATCGCTACCATCTCCTCTCCGCCCTCCTCTGCTTAGAAGGGATGATACTTTCCCTTTTCGTCGCCCTCTCCCTTTGAACACTTCAGTTAGACACCACTAGCTTCTCAGCCTCCCCGATACTTCTACTAGCCTTCTCAGCTTGCGAAGCAAGCGCAGGTCTTGCCCTCCTGGTTGCCACTGCCCGAACACACGGCACCGACCGCCTACAAAGCCTTAACCTACTCCAATGCTAAAAATCTTAATTCCAACCCTCATACTAGTGCCCACTGCCTGACTGTCTCCTGCTAAATGACTATGACCAACTACCCTGGCCCATAGTTTTATTATTGCCTTAGCCAGCCTGTCCTGACTTAAGAACCTTTCCGACACCGGCTGATCTTGCCTAAACAGCTATATGGCAACCGATGCCTTATCCACCCCCCTCTTAGTCCTTACCTGCTGACTTCTCCCTCTTATAATCCTTGCAAGCCAGAACCACACATCCTCAGAGCCGATTAATCGTCAGCGACTTTACATCACACTATTAACCTCCCTTCAATTTTTCCTTATCCTAGCCTTTGGGGCAACAGAGATCATCATGTTCTACATTATATTTGAAGCCACACTTATTCCAACCCTTATTATTATCACACGCTGAGGCAATCAGACTGAGCGCCTCAACGCAGGAACATATTTCCTTTTTTACACATTAGCCGGCTCCCTTCCTCTCCTTGTCGCACTACTCCTTTTACAAAACAACACAGGCTCTCTCTCACTTCTTACCCTTCAGTATTCTAACCCTATCCCCCTCTCTACTTATGCTGACAAACTATGGTGAGCGGGCTGCCTTCTAGCCTTCCTAGTAAAAATACCCCTCTACGGAGTACACCTTTGACTCCCAAAAGCCCACGTCGAGGCCCCAATTGCAGGCTCAATAGTCCTTGCGGCCGTTCTCCTAAAACTTGGAGGCTACGGCATGATACGGATAATAACCGTCCTAGAGCCCCTAACTAAGGAACTCAGCTACCCATTCATTATCTTTGCCCTCTGGGGGGTGATTATAACAGGGTCAATTTGCTTGCGTCAAACGGACCTGAAATCACTCATCGCCTACTCGTCAGTAAGCCACATGGGCCTAGTCGCAGGAGGAATCCTCATCCAAACACCCTGAGGTTTCACAGGAGCCCTTATTTTAATAATTGCCCATGGCCTTACCTCCTCCGCCCTTTTCTGCCTAGCAAACACCAACTATGAACGAACCCATAGCCGAACAATAATCCTTGCCCGAGGCCTACAAATGGTTCTTCCATTAATAGCAACCTGATGATTCATTGCAAGTTTAGCAAATCTTGCCCTCCCTCCACTCCCCAATCTCATAGGAGAGTTAATAATCATTACCTCCCTCTTTAACTGATCCTGATGAACCCTTATTTTGACCGGAGCAGGCACACTAATCACCGCCGGCTATTCCCTTTACATGTTCTTAATGACCCAACGAGGCCCCCTCCCACAACACATTATTGCTCTCGAACCATCCCACTCTCGAGAACACCTACTCATCCTCCTCCACATCCTACCCTTAATTCTTCTTATTCTTAAACCAGAACTCATCTGAGGATGAACCGCCTGTGAATGTAGTTTAAACGCAAAACGCTAGATTGTGATTCTAGAAATGGAGGTTAAACTCCTCTCGTTCACCGAGAGAGGCTCGCCAGCAACTAGGACTGCTAATCCTTGTCACCTTGGTTGAACTCCAAGGCTCACTCGGATTGCTCCTAAAGGATAACAGCTCATCCGTTGGTCTTAGGAACCAAAAACTCTTGGTGCAAATCCAAGTAGCAGCTATGCACCCCACCTCGCTTATAATAACATCCAGCATCATCATTATCTTTACACTCCTAATCTATCCAGTCTTAACCACACTAAGCCCTCGCCCACAACAACCCGATTGGGCATTGACACAAGTAAAGACAGCAGTAAAACTTGCCTTCTTTGTTAGCCTCCTCCCCCTTTTCATTTACCTTAACGAAGGGTTGGAAACAATTATTACAAACTGAAACTGAATAAACACCCTTACCTTTGACATCAACATCAGCCTAAAATTTGACCACTACTCTATCATCTTCACCCCTATTGCCCTTTACGTAACATGATCTATTCTAGAATTTGCATCATGATACATACACTCAGACCCCTACATAAACCGTTTCTTTAAATATCTTTTAATTTTCCTCATCGCTATGATCATCCTAGTAACCGCAAACAACATGTTCCAAATCTTTATTGGATGAGAGGGTGTCGGAATTATGTCCTTCCTTTTAATCGGATGATGATATGGCCGAGCAGACGCCAACACCGCAGCCTTACAAGCGGTCCTATATAACCGGGTAGGAGACATCGGCCTAATTTTCGCCATGGCATGAATAGCCACAAACCTTAATTCTTGGGAAATACAGCAGATATTCACCACAGCTAAAGATTTTGACCTAACTTATCCCCTTCTAGGTTTAATCCTAGCTGCAACTGGAAAATCAGCACAATTTGGACTTCACCCTTGACTCCCTTCTGCAATGGAAGGCCCTACACCGGTCTCTGCCCTACTGCATTCAAGCACTATGGTTGTTGCAGGGATTTTTCTCCTAATCCGTATGAGCCCCCTCATACAAAATAACCAAACTGCCCTAACCGTCTGCCTTTGTTTAGGAGCCCTTACGACCTTCTTCACAGCCACCTGTGCCCTCACCCAAAATGATATTAAGAAAATCGTCGCTTTCTCAACATCAAGCCAACTGGGATTAATAATAGTGACTATCGGCCTAAACCAGCCCCAACTTGCCTTCCTCCACATTTGCACCCACGCATTCTTTAAGGCAATGCTTTTCCTTTGCTCCGGCTCTATTATTCACAGCCTTAATGATGAACAGGATATTCGTAAGATAGGAGGAATACACCACCTCACCCCTTTTACTTCCTCATGCTTAACCGTTGGTAGCCTGGCTCTCACTGGTACTCCCTTCCTCGCAGGCTTCTTCTCAAAAGATGCCATCATCGAAGCACTCAACACCTCCCACCTCAACGCCTGAGCCCTTATCCTAACTCTCCTAGCAACCTCATTTACCGCCATCTATAGTATGCGAATTGTATTCTTCGTAGTTATGGGTCATCCTCGATTCAATGCCCTCTCCCCTATTAACGAAAATAACCCTGCAGTAATTAACCCTATTAAACGACTAGCATGAGGCAGCATTATCGCCGGCCTCCTGATTACATCAAACATTCTGCCCCTAAAAACTCCAATCATGACCATACCCCCTGCCCTAAAACTAGCCGCCCTAGCCGTCACAATCATTGGACTCCTCACCGCCCTTGAACTAGCCTCCCTAACAAGCAAACAATTCTCACCCACACCAACCCTTCCCGCCCACCACTTCTCTAACATGTTAGGCTTCTTCCCAGCAATCATTCACCGATTTACCCCTAAACTAAACCTAACACTAGGTCAGCTAATCGCTAGCCAAATGGTTGACCAAACATGATTAGAAAAAACGGGCCCTAAAGCCATCGCCTCGACCAACGTCCCCTTAATTTCAACAGCCAGCAACATCCAACAGGGAATGGTTAAAACCTACCTTTCCATCTTTTTCCTTACGCTAGTCCTTATATTACTCGCTATCTCAATTTAGACAGCCCGTAAAGCCCCACGACTCAAACCACGAGTCAACTCCAATACAACAAACAAGGTTAATAAAAGAACCCAGGCACTAATAATTAACATTCAACCCCCTAAAGAGTACATCAATGCAACCCCTGCTATATCTCCTCGGAATACGGAGAATTCACCTAACTCATCCGCTGACCCCCAAGAAGACTCATATCACCCCCCTCAAAACAACCCAGACACCACAAGTACGACCAACACATACGCCACCATATACATCGTAACCGGCCGACTTCCTCAAGTCTCAGGATAAGGCTCGGCAGCCAAGGCTGCTGAATATGCAAATACTACTAATATTCCCCCCAAGTAAATTAAAAACAAGACCAAAGACAGAAAAGGCCCTCCATGGCCCACCAACACACCACACCCCATCCCAGCTACAACCACTAACCCAAATGCAGCGAAATAAGGTGAGGGGTTAGAAGCCACCGCAATTAATCCAAAAACAAAACAAAACAAAAATAAATACATAATAAAAGTCATAATTCCTGCCAGGACTCTAACCAGGACTAATGGCTTGAAAAACCACCGTTGTTATTCAACTACAAGAACCACTAATGGCCAACCTCCGTAAAACCCACCCTCTCTTAAAAATCGTCAACGACTCACTGATCGATCTTCCTGCTCCCTCTAATATCTCAGCATGATGAAACTTCGGCTCCCTTCTTGCACTCTGCTTAATAACCCAAATTCTAACGGGTCTTTTCCTAGCAATACACTACACCTCTGACATCGCAACCGCCTTTACGTCCGTAGCCCATATTTGTCGAGACGTAAACTACGGATGACTAATCCGTAATATACACGCCAACGGCGCATCCTTCTTCTTTATCTGCATCTATCTTCACATTGGTCGTGGTCTGTACTACGGCTCCTACCTTTATAAAGAAACATGAAATACTGGAGTTGTCCTTCTCCTCCTACTTATAGGAACCGCTTTCGTAGGCTACGTCCTTCCCTGAGGACAAATGTCTTTCTGAGGTGCTACCGTCATCACAAACCTTCTCTCCGCCGTACCCTACGTAGGGAATACCCTCGTTCAATGGATCTGAGGAGGCTTCTCCGTAGACAATGCCACCCTCACTCGATTCTTTGCGTTCCACTTCCTCCTTCCGTTCATTATCGCAGCTGTATTTATTCTCCACGTACTCTTCCTGCACGAAACAGGGTCCAACAACCCCACAGGACTAAACTCAGATGCAGACAAAATCTCATTCCACCCTTACTTCTCCTACAAAGACCTTTTAGGGTTTGCAGCTCTCCTAACTGCACTAGCCTCGCTCGCCCTATTCTCCCCCAACTTGCTTGGTGATCCCGACAATTTCACCCCTGCCAACCCCCTAGTCACTCCCCCACATATTAAACCAGAATGATACTTTCTATTTGCCTACGCTATTCTCCGATCAATTCCTAACAAACTTGGGGGAGTACTGGCCCTACTATTCTCAATCTTAGTCCTTATAGTCGTTCCCATCCTACATACCTCTAAACAACGAAGCCTTACTTTCCGCCCAATCACACAGTTCTTATTCTGAACCCTCGTTGCAGACGTAATGATTCTTACCTGAATCGGAGGGATACCAGTTGAACACCCCTTTATTATTATCGGACAAGTCGCCTCAGTCCTGTACTTCCTCTTATTCCTAGTTTTCACACCTCTGGCAGGATGAGTAGAGAACAAAATGCTCGGATGAGCCTGCACTAGTAGCTCAGAGTTAGAGCGCCGGTCTTGTAAACCGGACGTCGGAGGTTAAAATCCTCCCTACTGCTCAGAAAGGGGAGATTTTAACTCCCGCCCCTAACTCCCAAAGCTAGGATTCTAACGTTAAACTACCTTCTGCCCAGAACTTACAATATTTGTAAGTTCAAGACATATATGTATATACACCATATAATAAACAAGTAACATAATACTAGATGTATGAAAGACATACATATGTATTATAACCATTAACCGAATTTAACCATTCAAGCAGTGCACTTAACAAAAAGTTATTGTACATAATACACCATTCTATTAATTACAATAAGTTGAATTCGACTTATCAAATAAAATTTAAGACTTAACACAAAACTGGAACCAACCACGATATACCAAGTAATCAACATCCTATTTAAACGAATTAATTAATGTAGTAAGAACCTACCAACCGGTGATTACTCAATGATATCGTTTATTGAAGGTGAGGGACAATAATTGTGGGGGTCACACTTAGTGAATTATTCCTGGCATTTGGTTCCTACTTCAGGGCCATAAATTGATTTACTCCCCACACTTTCATCGACGCTTGCATAAGTTAATGGTGTTAATACATACTCCTCGATACCCAACATGCCGGGCGTTCTCTCCAGCGGGTCAGGGGTTCTCTTTTTTGTCTTCCTTTCACTTGACATTTCAGAGTGCACACGGTCCTAACGGTTAAGGTTGAACATTGTCTTGCATGGTCAATGAATATGTAATGGCGAAAAGATATAACTCAAGAACCACATACTTTGATATCAAGAGCATAAAGAGTATATGATTTCTCCTAACATCTGCAAGATCGCCCCCTCTTCGGGTTTTGCGCGTAAAACCCCCCTACCCCCCAAAACTCGTAAGATTGCTATTATTCTTGAAAACCCCCCGGAAACAGGAAAGCCTCTAGAGCTTTTTCCTCCAATAAATGTGTGTTTATAAAATATTATAATATTTCACAT